ATCTATTACTAATAAAATATATTCCTTTGTTCCGGACTTTATATTCTAGTCAATTGAATCTGTTGAATTGTTGTTCAGTTCATATTGAAATGAATCAAAATTGATAAGGAGTTAGTCAATGATGCTCGAGCATGTACTTGTTTTGAGTGCCTACTTATTTTCTATCGGTATCTATGGATTGATCACGAGCCGAAATATGGTTAGAGCCCTTATGTGTCTTGAACTTATACTGAATGCGGTTAATATAAATTTCGTAACATTTTCTGATTTTTTTGATAGCCGGCAATTAAAAGGAAATATTTTCTCCATTTTTGTTATAGCTATTGCCGCCGCTGAAGCAGCTATTGGACCGGCTATTGTTTCGTCAATTTATCGTAACAGAAAATCAACTCGTATCAATCAATCGAATTTGTTGAATAAGTAGTATTAATCATAGAAATTAGAATATTCATAAATTCAAATTAACATGCCCATACATTAAATCTAATCCACATTTTCGAAAATGTAAGAAATCAAAGTATCTTGGCTCTATCGCGCGAGTCGATCCAGAAGTAGATTGCTTCAAAATTTCTGGTAAATTATTGATTCATCTGGTGTTTAAATATATGATTCATTTACAAATTTACTAGATCGAAAATTTCTGACGTTCAAAAATTTATAGATCCAATGTCACACTCAGTAAAGATTTATGATACGTGTATAGGGTGTACTCAATGTGTGCGAGCCTGCCCAACCGATGTATTAGAAATGATACCTTGGGACGGATGTAAAGCTAAGCAAATCGCTTCTGCTCCAAGAACAGAGGACTGTGTCGGTTGTAAGAGATGTGAATCCGCCTGTCCAACGGATTTCTTGAGTGTTCGCGTTTATTTATGGCATGAAACAACTCGAAGTATGGGTCTAGCTTATTAATACGTTCCAGAAAACCCTACTCGAATACATTTGATTTTTTTACCTTTACCGACAAAAACCCGCGCTCAAAATATATTTATTTCGAGCACGGGTTTTTCTGGTCCAAGTTTATTTTGTTTTTACTATGAATAATTTTCCTTGGTTAACGCTAGTTGTAGTTTTGCCAATAACCGCGGGTTCCTTAATTTTCTTTCTTCCTCATAGAGGAAATAAGGTAATAAGATGGTATACTATATCTATATGCATAACGGAACTCCTTCTAACAACCTATGCATTCGGTTATCATTTCCAATTGGATGATCCGTTAATGCAACTAACGGAGAATTATCAATGGATCAATTTTTTTGATTTTTACTGGAGATTGGGAATAGATGGAATTTCTATAGGACCCATTTTACTGACAGGATTTATCACAACTTTAGCTACTTTAGCGGCTTGGCCCGTTACTCGAGATTCCCGACTATTCCATTTCCTAATGTTAGCAATGTATAGCGGTCAAATAGGACCATTTTCTTCTCAAGACCTTTTACTTTTTTTCATCATGTGGGAGTTAGAATTAATTCCCGTTTATCTACTTCTATCCATGTGGGGGGGAAAGAAACGTTTGTATTCAGCTACAAAATTTATTTTGTACACTGCCGGAGGTTCCGTTTTTTTATTAATAGGAGTTCTGGGTATTGGTTTATATGGCTCCACTGAACCGACATTAAATTTTGAAACATCAGCTAATCAATCGTATCCTGTAGCCCTGGAAATAATATTCTATATTGGATTTCTTATTGCTTTTGCTGTCAAATCACCGATCATACCCCTACACACATGGTTACCAGACACCCATGGAGAGGCACATTATAGTACTTGTATGCTTTTAGCCGGAATCTTATTAAAAATGGGAGCGTATGGGTTGGTTCGGATCAATATGGAATTATTACCCCATGCCCATTCTATATTTTCTCCCTGGTTGATGATAGTGGGCACAATTCAAATTATCTATGCAGCTTTAACATCTCCTGGTCAGCGTAATTTAAAAAAAAGAATAGCCTATTCCTCTGTATCTCATATGGGTTTCATAATTATAGGAATTGGTTCTATAAGCGATACAGGGCTCAATGGGGCCATTTTACAAATAATTTCTCACGGATTTATTGGCGCTGCGCTTTTTTTCTTGGCCGGAACGAGTTATGATAGAATACGACTTATTTATCTCGACGAAATGGGCGGAATGGCTATCGCAATTCCAAAAATATTCACGACTTTCAGTATCTTATCAATGGCTTCGCTTGCATTACCGGGCATGAGCGGTTTTGTTGCCGAATTGATAGTTTTTTTTGGAATACTTACTAGCCAAAAATATCTTTTAATGACAAAAGTATTAATTACTTTTGTAATGGCAATTGGAATGATATTAACTCCTATTTATTCATTATCTATGTTACGCCAGATGTTCTATGGATACAAGCTTTTTAATGCCCCAAACTCTTATTTTTTTGATTCTGGACCGCGAGAGTTATTTATTTCTATTTCTATCCTTTTACCTGTAATAGGTATTGGTATTTATCCCGATTTCGTTTTCTCATTATCAGTTGACAAGGTCGAAGCTATTATATCAAATTTTTTTTATAGATAGTTTTTGTCAATAAACCAAAATAAAAAACCTGATGATTTTTAAAATCGTTCATTGTACAAAAAAAGTCTTTTTCTGTTTTTAAGTTAAATAAAAAATTGGAATTCTATATATAACCAGATATTTTTGACATTTTCGAGAACCATTTGAATCAAGTAATGGAAATGGAATGATTCAAATGGTTCTTGATGGTTTACATGAGGGTTTCATATATATACGTATGCTGCCCCAGGCTTCTAGTTGTCAAGTACCTTATTCAATTAGATGGTAATGTAAATGAACCATAACTATGTAACCCTATTCCTAATAGATTAACCCCAAAATAGCATATCCAAATTATAAGAAAGCCCATTGAGGCCACAATTGCAGAATTTACGCTTTCATAATTTTTATTTGTTCGAATATGTAAATAAATCGCAAATATGGTCCAAGTAATAAATGCCCAAGTCTCTTTTGGATCCCAATTCCAATAGGATCCCCATGCTTCATTAGCCCATACTGCTCCCGAAAGAATGCCTATGGTTAAAAGGATAAACCCTAAACTAATAATACGATAACTCCATCGATCCAATTGTTGAATTAATTGATATCTGTAATAATTCTGAGAAGAAATCAAAGAAGTGTTTTGTAACACATTGTTTCTTTCATTCACGTATTGAATCTCACCAAAGGAAAACGACTCCGTTAATAAATTATTGCTTTTACTAAAAATCCTTATGAATTTTCGAAATGTAATGACTAGAAGAGCTAGTGATAATAATGATCCACACAAAAGAGCTGCATAGCCCAATACCATCATACTTACGTGCATCATTAACCAATGGGATTGGAGAGCAGGTACTAATATTGCGGATTGATGCATTTCGGTTAAAAGACCTGAAGTAGCGAAACCCTGGGTAAAAATAACACTTGGCGCCGTTATTGCGCTTAAATGGTTTTTTTGTTTTTTAAAATACGGAATCATATGAATAATGGAAAAACCCCACGAAAGAAAAATTAATGATTCATATAAATCGCTTAATGGTAAATGCCCAAAATAAATCCAACGAGTAACTAATAATCCTGTTATGCAGAAAAAAGTAGCTATCATCCCCTTTTCTGATGAATCATATAGTCCTACGATTTCATCGACAAATAAAGTTATCAAATGAATTGTAATTACAATTGAAATGATCGAAAAGGATATATGAGTTAATATACGCTCTAAAGTTGAAAATATCATAAAATTTATTAAAAAGGGGGCCTCAATTATAGGAATTGAAATAGGGAATTGAATTTATTATAGGGCTTACTCTTTTAGAATTTAGAAAAAGACATGCCGCTACTCGGACTCGAACCGAGATGCTCTAGCACTGCTTCCTAAGAGCAGCGTGTCTACCGATTTCACCATAGCGGCTTATTCGAAATCATAATAACCTATTTTTATTCAATCGTCGAGATTGAGGGGGTTAATTCAATATTTTTTAGGAAAGGTTCAAATTGATGACTAAAAATTTGTTTCAAAATTGGGCGGCATTTAATCTAAACGTTTTCGTTAATAATATTAATTATTCTTATAATAGTTTTGTTTTTTATTTATTTTAGGGTATCCGTTTTTTAACTTAACTAACAACGGGGTTTTTCGTTTCATAGTTTATTACTTTATGGTCTCCTGAAAATAAAACGGAACATTTTGAACTAGATAATTTTGACTTCAATCCATGGATAGAACTAAAAAGTAAATTGATTATCGAGTCAAGTCGATGGGGAAGGTGATAATCCCCATCTTGAAAATGATAAAACATACCAAAACAAAAGGTGAAACCTTGTGCTTGCGTTTATTCTTTTTTCAAACAAAAGAATACCATTCACTTTTTGAATTCAGTAGACAACCGAATTATTATTTCTACTAAAAAATAACAAAACAAAATGAATTCCATTTTATATTGTTATTGATCAGGTTAAAACATTAGAGAATGGAAATAATTTTTTTTTTTTTAATAAAAATGAAATAGTAATTTAGATTATTATCTATTATTAATTATTATTATTAGATTAATATTATTTATAATCTTGATAACTTCTAAACTTTAGAAAAAAAAAACTTATAAATAAATTATAACAAAAATGAGACTCTTTTTTGAATTAGACCGATTCACATTATTTAGTCTATTGTTTGATTATTTATTTGTCACACAAAAAAAACTTTTTGAGCTACCGGTAGAAAGAGATTTCGCTAACGAAAAAGCTTTCAATGCTGCCCAATATCCTTTCCTTTTCCAAATATTTTTACGAATACGTTTTTTTGAACTAGAGGTGCGCTTTTTTGGCACTGCCATTTTTAAATTATAATCGGTTCATCGGTTGGATGTGAAAGACATCTATTGTTCAAAATCAATTGTTCTTTACTATATCTCTAGCTAGCTATTCTCTAAATTACATTCCCCTCATCATAAAAGGTGTATGGAAAAATTGTCTAAAATATTACTAAGAACAATAAGATCTACTATGCCAAATAGAATAGATTGAAGTTGATAAAATAAAAAATACAAACAAAAGGGGTTGGGTCTTTGCTTTCTAGTTTTGTCATGTTCCATTCTTCCATGTAATAAAATACATCGAAAGATTGAAAAACTCAATCCCTCTCCTGCTTAATAAAAAAAATGTAATAAATTTTCTTTTTCTATTATATTAATTAAATTGGTCAAGTTCGAAGAAAGGAATTTTCATTTTCAAACTCGAATGAGCCTAAGCCTAGTAGTTAATTGATTAAAATATACAAAATACTTTCTAAAAGCCATTTTTTTGCCCCTCCCTTTTATTTTACATAAAAAAAGTGTGGGATACCAAAGCATTTCCTACAAATAGCTTTTATTGTAATGGAAGACAATCAATTAGTTCTAAAAAAATTTCTTAATGATTGGGAATAGCCGAACCAAACTGCAATAAATTGGTTTTGTTTTATGGGAAATAGGTTTTATGAGTCAAGTTATGGGCCCTATGATTCATATTAAATACTTTTTTGCCGTCATTATTTATCCTTGCTCTATAGATATAAATAAATTATTGTAATACGTAATAATTAGACCGAAATTGCAATTTTTCGTTTTTATCTTCATAAAATTGGACTTAATAATTTGAATTTCATATTAACAATTCAATATTAATAATAAATTTAATAATAAACTAATAATAAACAAAGTACATATTTCTTTTTCACTCGTAAATTGTTCATATCATTTGACTAACCCTAACTCTTCATCTTCATTTGAAATATTTGATTTGAAGTAGTTTGGAAAGATTCCGAATAATTAAACCTGGGAAATTCTATTTAAGTTTTATTTTATATATCTTAATTTTTTTTATTAATCGACCGCTTTCAAAAGAAAAGAAATAAGAACTGGTGAATCAGAAACAATTAATTAAGATAATTTTTTTTTATTTATTTTTATATGGAATATACATATCAATATTCATGGATCATACCGTTCATTCCACTTCCAGTTCCTATGTTAATAGGAGCTGGACTTCTACTTTTTCCAACGGCAACTAAAAATCTTCGCCGTATGTGGGCTTTTCCGAGTGTTTTATTATTAAGTATAGTTATGGTTTTTTCAGCCCATTTCTTTATTCAGCAACTAAATAACAATTCTGTTTATCAATATGTATGGTCTTGGACCATCAATAATGATTTTTCTTTAGAGTTTGGCTGCTTGGTTGATCCACTTACTTCTATTATGTCAATATTAATCACTAGTGTTGGGATTATGGTTCTTATTTATAGTGACAATTATATGTCTCATGATCGGGGATATGTGAGATTTTTTGCTTATATGAGTTTTTCCAATACTTCAATGTTGGGATTAGTTACTAGTTCTAATTTAATACAAATTTATATTTTTTGGGAATTAGTTGGAATGTGTTCTTATCTATTAATAGGTTTTTGGTTCACCCGACCTAGTGCGGCGAATGCTTGTCAAAAAGCGTTTGTAACTAATCGTGTCGGGGATTTTGGGTTATTATTAGGAATTTTAGGTTTTTATTGGATAACAGGTAGTTTTGAATTTCGGGATTTGTTTGAAATATTCAATAACTTGGTTTCCAATAATGAAGTTAATCCTTTATTTGTTACTTTATGTGCCTTCCTATTATTTGCCGGCGCAGTTGCGAAATCTGCTCAATTTCCCCTTCATGTCTGGTTACCCGATGCCATGGAAGGGCCTACCCCTATTTCGGCTCTTATACATGCTGCTACGATGGTAGCAGCAGGAATTTTTCTTGTAGCTCGGCTTCTTCCTCTTTTCATAGCTATACCTTACATATTAAATCTAATATCTTTGATCGGTATAATAACATTGTTTTTAGGAGCTACTTTAGCTCTTGCTCAAAAAGATATTAAGAGAGGTTTAGCTTATTCTACAATGTCTCAATTGGGTTATATGATGTTAGCTTTAGGTATGGGTTCTTATCAAGCTGCTTTATTTCATTTGATTACTCATGCTTATTCGAAAGCATTGTTGTTTTTAGGATCTGGATCTATTATTCATTCGATGGAAGCTATTGTTGGGTATTCTCCAGATAAAAGTCAGAATATGGTTCTTATGGGCGGTTTAAGAAAACATGTACCAATTACAAAAACTTCTTTTTTATTAGGTACACTTTCTCTTTGTGGTATTCCACCTCTTGCTTGTTTTTGGTCCAAAGATGAAATTCTTAGTGATAGTTGGTTGTATTCACCGATTTTTGCAATAATAGCTTATTCTACGGCAGGATTAACCGCCTTTTATATGTTTCGGATCTATTTACTTACTTTTGAAGGACATTTAAACGTTTATTTTCAAAATTACAGTGGCAAAAAAAGCAGCTCATTCTATTCAATGTCTCTGTGGGGTAAAGAAGGACCTAAAATTATGAAAACAAGCTTTCGTTTATTCGATTTATTAATGATCAAAAACAACGAAAAGGCTCCTTTTTTAAACACATAT